TAATAATATTATCAAAATTATATGCGTAATGGTAATGTAATAATTAGAAAATAACCAATCTAAAAAAAAAAAAAAGAAAAGGTTAAATCTCGAAAAAGAAAAAATAGAAATTCCTACGAAATCTTTGGCGAGGGGAATCAAGACTCATTACTATTTCGACACACGACAAGGAATTTTACACATACTTGCGGTGTGTCGAAGACCAGGAAGTCGAAGAATCCCCTCTAGAATCATTCGTTCCCCTCCTTTATCTTTTCTTTTCGTTGTATTCTCCAGTATCTAGTCGAATTTGATTCTCGAATAGAAAACTTTTTATACACTCTATACCATTGAAATATCATATATCATATGATAATAGTGACATCATTCCAATTTCGATTGGAAAAAGGTGAAAAATAATATTCGCAATCGCAATATAGTTATTATAACTAAGAATGTAGTACAAGGAATTCCGGACTTCTCGTAGATGTAGAAAAAGAGGATAAACAAAAAAAAAGAACCTTTTCATATTTATTTCTTGGTTATCAAAAATTGTCAAAAAATTGTCAACAAGAATTTTTTGCATGTTACGAACTTGATGTTGATAAATCCACGAATCTAGAAATTCATTTCGGACAGTTGAACCTTCTCGAACTGTTTCTTTTTAAGAACCAAAAAGATTTGTGCCAAAATAACAGATGCAAAGAAGAACAAAAGGCCTTGTACGCGCAATGGGTCTTGAAGTACTATTTCTGCATCTCCCTGACCAAATCCACCCACATTAGGATTACTCGTTAATGGTTGATCAAGTTTGATAGATTCACCCTCTGAAACAAGAAGTTCTGGTCCTGGAGGGATAATATCAACCACTTCACGTCCATCTGAGGCATCCGCTATGGTTATTTCGTACCCGCCCTTTTCTTTTCGTAAAATTTTCTTTACTATACCCGCTGCTGTAGCATTATAAACTGTATTATTACTCTTGCTCCCGTCCGGATAAATCTGACCCCTTCCTCTGTTACCACCTACGTATATCGGATATTTTAAGAAGTGAACATCTTTCTTAGTAGCAGGGTCTGGGGAAAGAATAGGAAAGGTGATTTCACTATATTTTTGCCCAGGAACAGGGCCTATCACAAGAATATTTTTTTTATTGGGTCGATAGCTCTGAAAAGAAAGATTGCCTATCTTTTCTTTCATCTCGGGAGAAATACGATCGGGTGGGGCTAATTCAAATCCCTCGGGTAAAATAAGAACAGCCCCTACATTCAAACCCCCCTTTTTGCCGTTAGCAAGAACTTGTTTTAGTTGCATATCATAAGGAATTCGAACAACTGCCTCAAATACAGTATCAGGAAGGACCGCTTGTGGAACCTCAATATCCACGGGCTTATTAGCTAAATGGCAATTGGCACATACAATACGACCAGTTGCTTCTCGTGGATTTTCATAACCTTGCTGTGCAAAAATGGGATATGCATTTGAAATGGATGACCGAGTTATTATATATATCATGAGCGATAGGGAAATGAATCGAGTAATCTGTTCTTTTATCCAAGAAAAGGTATTTCTATTTTGCATGGTCCAATCGTTGATCCCGAAAATTTCTACAATAAATTGGGTAGGTTGCTAGTCTAGTTCCCTATCCGCGATTCTGCTATTTAGTTTACTGAACTAAATTGACTTTAACTGAAACAATATTACTGAAATATGGGAGGAACTCCCCGCCTTGGCTGGGTAGAAATAGAAAGAGTAAGTACGATTTTAAATGCTTTGATTATGTACAAAGTAAGAAACATTCGAATTATAAATTATAATTGGATTAATGTCCGTATTTCTTTTTTCTTTTCAGTCATTCATTGAATGATAAATCACTACAAGCGACGGGGATACACGATTTAAATAACGGAAAATCCAATATTTCAAAATTGTATCTAGAATGACCGGAAAAGTGGAAACAAGACCAGATATAATTTGATCGTTATGAGCAAATCCAAAATCTTTGTAGATAGAGCCAATCATTAGTTCCCAACCGTGAGGCGAATGAAATCCGATACATAAATCAGTTACTAAAAGAATAGAAAAAGCTTTTATTGTGTCGCTTAAGTTATATAGGAATTCCTGAATCCAAGAGTTAAGAAGAATAAGTTCTTTATTCCCCAGAACAGAATAACCGCTTAGAATAAGTAAACAAATTATATTTGTTGAGAAGTGCAAAATCATCTGGATACAATCCTCATTGTGCATCTTGATCAATTGAATCGTTTCAGTGTGGATTCCTATACGAAGCTTTTGTAGATGTGTTTCCGGGCATTCTTTTATCATTTCCTCCAACAGGCGGAGTTCCTCTAATTCGATGAATTTTTCTAGAAGACTCTTTTCTTGAATATCATTCAAAAAAGTTTCGGATTGCTTAATATTCCACCAATTAGTAATCCAAGATGCCAGACTTTTTTGAAATGATAAAGAGATCCACCAGGGTAAAAATACTATAGATGCAAGATATAGAAAAGGAATAAATGCTTTCTTTTTTTCCATTTTTTTTTTCATCTATAAATTGTTAACGAACCCATCGCGTTCGTCGAATCTATGCGATCTAATATTTCTATCAAACATAAGTTCTATTACAAAGTATCGAATCCATGAATCTATTCTCTGTTTTTTTTTTGTGATTTGGTAATTAGTCTTTGAATCTTGAAAGAATACAAAAATAAAAAAAGAGTCCACTTCAAATTCGAATGAAGAAATAATAAAAAAAATAGTGTTTCCAGATATTGCAATTGGTCAAATTGGAAGCAATTCCTTTCTTTCGATGAATACGCGGCAGAGCCACTTCCATTTTCAATTAATGAATAATATTTTATTTTGATTTCAAGACGAGAGAACTCACCTTCTACAAAAATATCAAATATTTGGAAAAATTTCACACCTTACCCATAGTACAAAATAAAGAATTGTGGGTCTAAATGTGATGATCAAAAAGGGGTGGCAAACAGAATTTGGATAATTAAATTATCGTTATGTTCTAATTATAAGATAGAATGTTTGATCATTAAAGAGAACAAAAGAAAGGATAAAAATAAAAAGAAAGATTGCTAAAAAAGAGACGAAATTTACATGATTTATTTGTATTGTATCTAACCTATCAATTCAAAATACTGGGTTTAAATAAATTTATTTCTATTTTTAACTTTTTTTTTTTACTGAATTGAGTTAAGTAGATTTCCATACGAATAAAAGACCTCCTTTTATAGACAAATTTTGTCAAAAATTTGGAAGCTTGAATCTAATCTATTAACTAGTAAGCTAATTAATTTGTAGACAAAAACAGTTTTCCTTTTTGGTTGTTCTGTATACGTCTGCTTTGACTCGCATCGGCATTCGGATGAAATTTCCGTTGAAATTTCCGTTAAGGTATGCTGTAGAAAAATAGGATTGTAGAGTTTTTATTTTACTCCGAGCTAAGAATAAGATAAGAAAAAGTTAATTTCAAAATACTTCAATTGGTACACGCAAAAAAGAGGCCAATTCAGCAGCTTTTTGTTCAATTTCTCGTGGAGTCAAATTCTCATCAGTACGAGTCAAGGGAATGGCCCCCTGACCTCTGATTTCCAGATAAAGGACACGACGAGTAGAAATACCCTCTTTAAGTTCTATTCTAATAGACTGAATATCTTTTATAAGAAATCGGAGGAAGATGCGACGATTTTTTCCAGGAAATCCCCAACGAAAAATACATACTATTCCTTCTTTTCTATCGAATCGATCATAACCACTACCCACATTCCACAAAATTGTACACCACAAATAGGAGCTAATAAAGAGGCCTGCGATCCCATAGAAAGACATCACGAGCCCTTGCGGAAAAAAAATTATTTGCTGGGGGGGAAATAAAGATATCAAATTCCGACCAAGATAGCTGGAAATTCCAACCAATAAGAAGCCTAATGAACCTAAAAAAAGGATAAATGCCCAGCAGAAATTACTTATTTTTTGAGATCCCGTTATAAGTTCTATCCATATACGTTCTGATCGCCAATTCATACTAGATCTGGTTGCATTTAATTTGAATCGAAAGAATACAAAAAATGAATTTGACTTTCCTTATTCTTTTTGTTTCCGATGTAACTCTCATCAACTAGTACTATTCTGATGTGAATCTTTACTTTAAATTAGTTATATCGAAGATAATAAGATCTACCCCTATATCATGTTTCCACCAAGGGCTCTTTCATTTATGTTTGGGAGAAATCACATGGTATACCATTCTGCTAAATCGATATCTGTGTTATGATTCAAGTCTAAGTCTTGAAAAATGAGATTTGGCCTACAAGATCTAAACAATCTTGTTTTTTTGAACATGAAGAAATAAAGAAGCCATTGCAATTGCCGGAAATACTAGGCCTACTAAGGGCACAAAAATAGATGGAAAGTTGATAGTTGTCATAGAATGGGTACCTCGATTTACTATATTGTACCTGTTTATTATATTTTTTTTGTTATTATATTAATTAATTAATTCGAATTCTATAGAAGTGAGTATAGCATATAATAAGTGCAAGGAATGTCGAACTAAAAAAAAATAAGCTTTCTACATATAATATATGCTAATTGACTTTACTTTATTATTCTTCATCTTTTCTTCTTTTTTTTTTCTTCTAATACCTAATAAAATACCTAAGAAAAAAAAAAGAAAATAAATAGAAAGAATAAGGTTTTTTATAACTTATAAATAAAATTTCCAAAGGATTCTTTAGAATCTGATCCAAGAGGTATGGATTCCCGGAAAATCTCTAAAGATGCAAAAAGCCATTTTTGCTATAGTAATTATATACTATACATATGTAAGAAGGGGACATTCTTTTTTTTTTTTAATTTCACAGAAGGAAAAGGAAGAGGTCGTTCTTTTATCTTGTTGATAGAGGTTTCCTGATTAGTAATCGGAAATATAATGAATATATATAATTATTTATATCACATTTTTTGATTCTTTATATTCTACAATTAGGGTGTTGCCAACC